CATATTAGAACTCATTAAAGCCCGATTCGCGTCATTATGCTCGATAAAAGGAATAAGGGAAGCTCCAATAGAAAAATATTGGAATGGAAAAATACTTCGAAGATTAACCTGTTCCCAAGCAATAGTCAGGAATTCTTGACGGTATCGAGCTGGAACAACTTGGTCCTCCTGAATACCTCGACTGAGTGCCAAAGAATTTCCTGCTGCTATCATATAGTATTCATCCCTATTTGGTGATAAAGAAAGCATCCGGTTTTTTTTTGATTTTGATTCGTCAAAGATCTCATAAAATGGGCTTTCTAGAGATCCCCAATTACCCATTTTCGCATGAATTGCTAAGGATCCAATAAGCCCAACATTGATTCCTTCAGACGTGTCAATTGGACAAATGCGTCCATAATGACTAGGATGGATATCTCGTATTCGAAAATTCGCAGTTCGCGCTGTCAATCCTCCCGGTCCCAAATAACTCAATTTTCGACCATGAACTATTTGTGTCAATGGATTAGTTCGATCAAAAACTTGAGATAATGGGTGTAACCCGAAAAAAGATTCATAAGTGGTTGTTAATGGAGTTGAAGTTATCAAATTCTGAGGAGTCGGTATCAATTTATGTCTAATTGCTCCACATATAGTGCCTCTCACCATATTTTCTAAACGAACCAAAGCCAATCCAAATTGATCTTGTAAGAGATCCGCAACCGAACGAATACGTTTATTTTTTAAATGATTCATATCATCAAGTGCGCCCATTCCAAATTTCATTCCAATTAAATAATCCGCAGCCGCCACTATATCTCTCGGTAACAAGAATATATTGGTCTGAGGTATATCAAGATTCAGTCTATGGTTCATATTTCGTCGACCAATCCTTCCTAATTCACATCTTTGTTGAAAGAATTTTTTTTGTAGTTCCTTACATAGGGATTCAGAAAATACAGGATCTCCGCCTACACACGTAAATTGTTGATAAAACTCTAAAATGGCAGTTTCTTTTGACCCCATTTTTTTTTTCTCTTTCTCAGTTAGGAAAGACAAGAAAATCTCAGGGTAGCAAACATTTTCTAAAATTTCTCTTAAATTCAAACCCATAGCAGATGATAGAACTAGAATAGATATTTTCTGTTTCCTACTTACACGAGCCCATATCCTCCCTTTTCTATCAATTTCTAATTCTACCCTCCCCCCCCAATCCGATACTATGGTGCCGGTATAGACCGAAATTCCGTTATGGTCCGATTCCGACCGGTAATAGATACCGGGGCTTTGCAAGATTTGATTAATCACAATTCTGTATATTCCATTTACTATAGAAGTTCCCAGGGAAGTCATTATAGGAATGTTTCCGATAAAAATTGTTTGTTCTTGCATATCCCTACTGGTTTTCCAAATTAATCTCGCGGATACATATACTTCAGAAGAATATGTGATTGCTTCATATACAGCATCTCTTTCTTTTATCGACGGTTCCACTAATTGATATGTTTCCACAAATAATTGAAATTCAATTTCTTGCTCCGTATCTTCCATTTTTGGAAACTTAGAAAGTTCTTCTGTTAAGCCATGATCAATAAACCTACAAAAACCTTCAAATTGTATCTGATTAAACCCAGGTATTGTAGACGTTCCCTCATTTTCATCCCTGAACATTTTTCATTTCTCATTTATAGAAAAAATCCCATTATTGAACCATTCTTTATCGAATCATATGGATTGATCTAGCAACGATGGAATTGATATTCTGTTTACTGAATCACATGAAATTTTATCTAACTATATAACTTTATATAGGATATAGAATATTGATACGGAGTATGAACGGGGAATAAAGAGAATTCTATTCCAAAATTGGAATTTTTAACAGATACAACTGGAAATAAATTAATAAATTTGACTTATTTGACTTAACACTTAACTGAGACTTATCATATGATATGGATTTTTAGAGCTTTGTATAGAATTAAAAAAAGGGATTCCATTTTGACCATTTACCATTATTATGATATTACAATCTGATTAAGTACCAGAAAAAGAAACGGATCTATGTTTTATATTTTGTCCGTTTGATGAGAGAAAGAAAGAATAATAAGAAAAAAGATCGAGATGATTGACATTTTACCTTTTCTAGATTTCATACTTCAGTTAAAAAAAGGAGGATTCGCCTATGCATAGAAATTTGATCTATTTTTGTTTTGAGTTTAATTCATATAATAAGATTTAATTGTGTAAGAAGACTTGTATTTATGAAAATTTATTAAAGATTTGTAGATATGACGCCAGCTTTCTATACATATCTCTTCCTTATCGAGATTCAAAAAACTACTTCTATTCTTTTATAGAAATTCTATTTTGGATAACATATGTCGTGCTGTATCAAAGTGATTTTTTTCTATAGATAAAAATCATATTACAGAACAAATAAGATATTTTATTAGATATATATATTTAATATCTAATAAAATTTAGGTTCTGTGGGGTTTACATATATGCATAATTTATCTTATAATTGAGAAGTAGTTTTTTTGAATCTTGATTAGTTCTGTATCAATTCATTTTTCTTTTTTCTTATTGGGACAAAACCTTTTTAGATTCAAATCCAAGAATGGTTCATGAATTCCGAGTCACACGGTTAATGGTCAAAATTTTACCTGAATTTTGGCTTTTGTGACTGAAAATCCATATTAGGTTTCTCGACTCAATAAAAAAAGGGGGGGTTAGATATTGTGTGTTTTGAAATACTATACAGTCAATCGAAAAGATAGATCCAATCCAAAAACCAAAAACAAGGAAGTATTGCACTTATTTTAGGAAAAGGATTAAGATGAAGAAAAGCGGGAGTACAGGAGAAAGGGCCATAAGAATTTCCCCTCCTGGAGAATATTTGCAGCGATTTTGTAGCGTCTTGGCGCCATGGCCGAGCGGTAAGGCGGGGGACTGCAAATCCTTTTTCCCCAGTTCAAATCTGGGTGTCGCCTGATCAACAAAAAAAAGACTCGAAATACCCTATTGTTTTTGTTTTGCTGATGGAACTTGCCTTTTCCTCAACGGAAACATCAGAAGGGTCCGTTCTATAAAGTGCTCTAAATCCTTTCGAATTCACGGAAAACTTTTAGTTTTTAGTATTGAAAGGGAATCTGTAAATTGGCCTCTCCACTACTGATTGAGTCTTTGGTTAGGCCGGGAGTAAGTTAATTAGTATTTTCGAAAATGACGCAAGTTATTTTGTCTGCAAAATCATAAAAATCTCTGAGTACTACTAAAATTAATCCATTCAATCAATCTAATTAGATTGATTGAATGGATTAATTATTATTGGCTTTTGTTACTTTTATTTTCAACTTTTTTATACAAAAAAAGGTATTCTTTCAATTGAAAAACAGGTCTATTTCTATTTAATTATAGAAAATAAAACAAAATCATATACGAACTTATTCAACATAGAATTGTTTCACCAATACCAATATGGAGCAAAATATTTTTTTGACTCTGTGCCAAAAATTCGACTATTATTATTGAATAATAATGGAATAATTCCTTCATAGAGATAGGGGATAGAATTCACATGGATATTGTAAGTCTCGCTTGGGCTGCTTTAATGGTAGTCTTTACATTTTCACTTTCACTTGTAGTATGGGGAAGAAGTGGACTCTAGAGCAGAGGTACCACTAATTCAATTATTGAAAATTGAACTGCGGAATCAAACGATTCCTTCTATTTCAGAGTGAGTGGGTGGAATCAAAATGGATGAAGCCGAGAAACGAAATAGGAGGGCTCTGTACATTACATCCATATAATTCATATAGACATGTATGAAAATAGATATTAGATTGTAGCTTGATCCATATTAAGCCTACACCGTTATACAGTACACCTTTAGGCACTACATACACTCCAATAGAATACCAATAATGAGAAATGAGAGTATGGTAGAAAGATTCATTTTTCTTTCTACCATACTCATACTATACTCCCCCGATCAGATCTCCTAGAAGACTGTTGATTCTAGTCCGCTCATTAATTCATTTAAAACGTGAAATTCGAATCCTTTACCCTTCTTTATTTCTTCAATCAGTGACAAGAATAAAGAAGTCAAGTTTCATTCCACTTTATCGCCTTGACTTTGGCTGATGGTTTTTACGTATATTATAAGTAAAAAAGCTGTAGGAACCAGAATGAACAATGCAGTAGCAATAAATGCGAGAATATTTACTTCCATAATCTCAATCTCACCATTTATTTTCTTTTTATTTACTTCGCAATAACTCGGGATTTAATCCCATAGAGATGATAAATCTTTCCCCTGTAAATTCAATTCAATATCAATATGATCAATAAGAATATCTGAATCTGAACGATAAGATCGAATAGATTCATCGTCGACAATTAAATAGTATAACATAGTTATATAGTATAACACAGGAGAATCCTTTATCCATACTGAATGAAATTTTTTTTTTTGAAATCCTCAATAAGACGCTCTCTTTAATTGTATGTACTAATCCACAGACCTTTCTCTACGTCCAATCGTTCGTTATTAGGAAACAAAATGGAATTTCTTTATTTGTTATTTGTTTCGTTTCTCAGCAAACAAATAACAAATAAAGAAACAATTAATAAATAATAAATCCAAAAGTGAAAAATGAATGAAGGATCGCTTGAGAATAAAATTCTTCTATTTGTTCACTTTTTTACAAAAAACAAAGAAGTGGACAGATATTTGTGTTTTTTTGTAGCGGGTTTTGATCTGTCGGGACTGACGGGGCTCGAACCCGCAGCTTCCGCCTTGACAGGGCGGTGCTCTGACCAATTGAACTACAATCCCGGGGAAATCAAGTAGACGGTATAGATATTCTTATGATTTCATTCAAAAACTTTCTATTTAGCTTAGTTAGATTAGAATTGTCGTCTTCTAACGGAGACATGAGTGATAATCTATTGATATACACATAGCAATGCTAAGAGTAGTAAGGATTATGAGTAATCCTTTCCTTCTTATTTCAAAATGGATAGATAATCAACCTTTCAATGAAAAGAAAGAAAGAATAAACTAATGTAAAGTGTAAAGAAAAAACTCTTTTTCTTAGACTTTATACTTACAGATTATGGTATGAATATAGATCATCACCAAGATCAGACTAAAAAAAAAGGAAAAGAGTCGCAAATAGCGGGTGGGAAAAAATGGGACTTTTCCTTTTTTCGTATCAGACATTTCTGGAAAACAAAGGAGTTATATCATTTCATGTGTGTGAATTAGCTAATTTTTGGGCCGAGCTGGATTTGAACCAGCGTAGACATATTGCCAACGAATTTACAGTCCGTCCCCATTAACCGCTCGGGCATCGACCCAGGGAAGAATCAATTCTGGGCTTACTGATAATTCTTGATCAATCAATTTCCTTTCGTAATACCCTACCCCCAGGGGAAGTCGAATCCCCGCTGCCTCCTTGAAAGAGAGATGTCCTGAACCACTAGACGATGGGGGCCTCTTTGCCCGACCACCAGCACACTATGCTCATAGTATGAGCAGTTTTTTGAAATTGTCAATATAGATAGTCTGCCTATATCCGAAGAAGTTTTTCGCCTTTCGGGATTCCATAGAATTTTTTGTCTATTCATGAATCCTTCATTAGAATTGGCATTCCATTCGATATTTCGTCGGTATTTCGATATTATAATTTATATATAAGCTAAGCATTCTATTCTTCTCTTCTTTTTTCAACTTTATTGACTTGACTCTATTTTACTATATTATCTAGATATTATCTACTATAATTTCGATTTTTTTTAGTATATCTAAAATCTATAGTTTCGCCTTTTTTTTAGAATTTGGTTCAGAGAATCTCTTCGTAAACGACTTGCGAAAAGATCTTGAATCCATGTTGAATTAGTGGGTCCATGCATTATTTTTTCATCATGGGTGTTAGTTCAATTAGAGTCGGTCTTAAGCCCATTCATTGAATTGAATTAGATTTATATTTAGAAAATACAATGTCAAAAACCCTTTTTGATTTTACCAATATTTGCTAGGTTACCCCATAACTCACTGAGTAAATAAAATGTATCATTTGGAAATAACGCATTATGCGAATAAAATAGATATCTATAAATATGTTCTAATTAAATACATTCACTAAACTCCTAGGGGTTTTTCCGGAATAAAACAAGATAAAGGCCCTTTTAACTCAGTGGTAGAGTAACGCCATGGTAAGGCGTAAGTCATCGGTTCAAATCCGATAAGGGGCTTTTATCCCAGCGAGAGTGTTCATATTTGAAGGTATAATAGATAAATTGTTTATATTTGTAATAAAAAAGCGTATAATTAGAAAAATGACTTAGAATTAAAACAAGTTATTCTTCTAATCAGATAATCAGATAAATTTGAAATTTTCTTTTGAATCACCAACTATCCCTACAACTATTTGACTTTACATTAGTAAAATCAAACAATCAAAAAAAGTAAAGATTCGAAATCAACAAAAGAAAAAGTAAGTGAACCTAACCTATTGAATTATTCCTCTATCTACTATTCTGATATGAAAATGCGATATCGATATAGATTAAATCGAAACAGCGGGTCTTTCTTTTCTTTGGAGTCTGCAGGAATCTGTCAATATTTCCGATTAAATGCTTAGGAGTTAATTATTATTCTTTAGACATAGAAAAGAATTTTTCTCTATCCTTCTTTGATTCCAGAACGCAGGAAAATTTTTCTTTATATCCCCAGTTCTCTCTTTTTTGATCTATTTTTAATATTCTTTTTTATTCTTATTCCAATTTTTTCTATTTTTAGTTTTAAATTCTATATAGAATATTAGGTAGAATAAGAGTTAGTAGATCATGGCTGAATGGATCCAAAATGTATGTATACGCTATTTTTGTTCTGACAATACAATATAAAATAAAAATCAATGTAATAAAACTACTTTTATTTACAGTCTTCATTATTTTATATTGTATTGAATTAAAGAATTCAATTATAGGAAAATTCATTATTTTTTGGTTCTGATAGAGAAAACTAAATGAAAAAAAAAATTGGATGCGTATTTCGTCTTTCAACCCCTGAAAAGATAAACTCTGCGAGTTTGATTTTTCTCTAAAGTAATAAAAGACATGAGAGTTTAATGTACATAGAAATTAGAAGAATACATAAAAATTTTGATTTTTTTCTCAATCTCACGAACAAAATACAAGAATAAGATTAGTTGATGAAAGTAAATAAGTAGATCTGTGAATCCACTAGTCTCGAGAGACGGATCGTTTGTTCCTTGAATGGGTCTTTTAAAAAACGAATCTATCTGATTGATGAGTCATAAGACACTGACTGTACGGTTCATGTGGTACGTCAGGACTAAGTGAATTGAATTCATGAATTTACCTAGGTCCGAATGGTCCAATAAAGGATTTTTATCTTCGAAACCAATTAGATTAAAAAAGCAAGGGGCAGTGTACGATAAATAGTAGATATAATGATCGAAGCTTCAAAAGCCCTGAGAATGCTAT